TTTTATTCATTTTCTCATTTAATAACTCATAATAAGATTTCGGTAACGAACTATTTGCAACTTGACAATTTAAAACAGACTGTTCAAGCACTTAAATATTATTTAATGGACGAAAAAGGGATAATTTATAACCCTGACCCATGCAGTAACGTCGTTTTGAATCCATTCAATTTTAATTGGTATTTTCTCTATTATAATTATTGTGAAGAAAGATTCACAATAATTAGTCTGGGGCAGTTTATTTGTGAAAATGTATGTATAGCCAAAAAGGGACCACATCTAAAATCAGGTCAAGTTATAATTGTTCAAGTTGATTCTGTAGTAATACGATCCGCTAAGCCTTATTTGGCCACTCCAGGAGCAACTGTTCATGGCCATTATGGCGAAATCCTTTACGAAGGCGATACATTAGTTACATTTATATATGAAAAATCTAGATCTGGTGATATAACGCAGGGTCTTCCAAAAGTAGAACAAGTATTAGAGGTCCGTTCGATTGATTCAATATCCATGAACCTAGAAAAGAGAATTGAGGGTTGGAATGAGTGTATAACAAGAATTCTTGGAATTCCTTGGGGATTCTTGATTGGTGCTGAGCTAATTATAATGCAAAGTCATATTTCCTTGGTTAATAAAATTCAAAAGGTTTATCGATCCCAGGGGGTGCAGATCCATAATAGACATATAGAAATTATTGTACGTCAAATAACATCAAAAGTGTTGGTTTCAGAAGAAGGAATGTCTAATGTTTTTTCACCCGGAGAACTAATTGGATTGTTACGAGCGGAACGGACGGGACGTGCTTTGGAAGAAGCGATCTGTTACCGAGCTATATTATTGGGAATAACGAAAGCATCGCTGAATACTCAAAGCTTTATATCCGAAGCGAGTTTTCAAGAAACTTCTCGAGTTTTAGCAAAAGCAGCTCTCCGGGGCCGTATCGATTGGTTGAAAGGCTTGAAAGAGAACGTTGTTTTAGGAGGTATGATACCCGTTGGTACCGGATTCAAAGGATTAGTACACCATTCGCGGAAATATAACCACATCCCTTTGGAAATTAAAAAGAAGAATTTATTCGAGGGGGAAATGAGAGATATTTTTGTCTATTACCGAGAATTATTTGATTCGTGTATTTCAAAGAATTTTCATGATACATCAAAACAATCATTTATAGGATTTACTGATTCCTAAGGTGGATTCATCCTTTTACCTATCTGTGATCATACAATTTGTTACTAGTAATAAAGAGAATAACAAACGAATAGAACGAAATTAATGGCTTAGATGATATATCAACAGCCAATTTCTGGTAGAAGAGAAGGTTCCATCGGAACAAGTATTATTATTGTTTTTTTTAGAAAGTGTGGGGAGAAATGATAAGAAAATATTGGAACATCCATTTGGAAGAGATGATGGAAGCAGGAGTTCATTTTGGTCATGGTACTAGGAAATGGAACCCTCGAATGGCACCTTATATCTCTACAAAGCGTAAAGGTATTCATATTATAAATCTTACTAGAACCGCTCGTTTTTTATCAGAAGCTTGTGATTTAGTTTTTGATGCTGCAAGTAGGGGAAAAAGATTCTTAATTGTTGGGACCAAAAATAAAGCTGCTGATTTAGTAACACGGGCTGCCATAAGGGCTCGGTGTCATTATGTTAATAAAAAATGGCTCGGCGGTATTTTAACGAATTGGTCCACTACGGAAACAAGACTTCATAAGTTCAGAGACTTGAGAATGGAACAAAAGACGGGGAGACTCAACCGTCTTCCGAAAAGAGATGCGGCTATGTTGAAGAGACAGTTATCTCACCTGCACAGATATCTGGGCGGGATTAAATATATGACGGGGTTACCTGATATTGTAATAATCATTGATCAGCAAGAAGAATATATGGCTCTTCGAGAATGTATCACTTTGGGAATTCCAACTATTTGTTTAATTGATACAAATTGTGACCCGGATCTCGCAGATATTTCGATTCCAGCCAATGATGACGCTATAGCTTCAATCCGCTTAATTCTTAACAAATTAGTATTTGCAATTTGTGAGGGTCGTTCTAGCTCTATACGAAATTCCTGATTAATAATAAGATTAAGATAACTACATTCGTTTTGAAACGTCATAGTTTTTGAAATTGGTTACTATTCCCGAATCGCACAAAAGAGATAAAAATAACTGAGGATATTTTGTGATTAATTGGTATCCAAAATATAAAATTTAAGTAGGCAAATAGAAAAAGAGATGTTTGAATCAAAATAATTCCTTTTAAAGCTTTATTTCTTTCCTATGAATGTTCCATCATGTTCCATCATGTTCCATCAACACACTAAAAGGTTTATATGATATATCCGGTGTAGAAGTAGGCCAACATTTATATTGGAAAATAGGGGGTTTCCAAGTCCATGCCCAAGTACTTATTACTTCTTGGGTTGTAATTGCTATTTTATTAAGTTCCGCCGTTGTAGCTGTTCGGAATCCACAAACTATTCCGACTGACGGTCAGAATTTTTTCGAATATATCCTTGAATTTATTCGGGACGTGAGCAAAACACAGATTGGAGAAGAATATGGCCCGTGGGTTCCTTTTATTGGAACTTTGTTTCTATTTATTTTTGTTTCGAATTGGTCAGGAGCACTTTTACCTTGGAAAATCATACAGTTACCTCATGGAGAGTTAGCAGCACCTACGAATGATATAAATACTACCGTTGCTTTAGCTTTACTCACATCAGTAGCATATTTCTATGCCGGTCTTAGCAAAAAAGGATTGGGTTATTTTGGTAAATACATTCAACCAACCCCAATCCTTTTACCCATTAACGTTCTAGAAGATTTTACAAAACCCTTATCGCTTAGTTTTCGACTTTTCGGGAATATATTAGCAGATGAATTAGTAGTTGTTGTTCTTGTTTCTTTAGTACCTTTAGTAGTTCCTATACCTGTCATGTTCCTTGGGTTATTTACAAGCGGTATTCAAGCTCTTATTTTTGCAACCTTAGCGGCGGCTTATATAGGCGAATCCATGGAGGGTCATCATTGACTAGTTTTAGAAATAGTTTTTTTTGTTAGCTTAATGTATGCCTCGCCTTGCTCAAGAAAATCTATTTAGTTAGGAAACATAAACAGACAAATAAGGTCCTGCAATCAAGAGGAACTAGAAAAACATATTACAATATTAGTATTAGGGAATTGTACAAAAAGGAAAAGATATCTAAATCTTTTTCCAAAAATTTTTGTTGGGTCCATTTAACCTCCCTTTCAATGGATATTTTCTTTCTATTGTTCATTCAATTCCAATATTGGACGTTATAATCTGAATAAAAATTCTTATGGTATCCATTTACAACTTCCGATTAAAAAAATGTTCTATAGAGTGATTCTCGTTTGAGTTAATCTTATTCAATTCAACGATTGGCCTTATAAATACTATATTTTATGAACTTAGATCAAGCAAATACTGCTATTTCAATGCAATGAATCATCCAAATTAATCCTTCCATTTAGATTGATTGTATCCCTGTAAAGTAACTAAAAAAAAAATAGTTTACAAAAAACAAGATTAATAAAAAGGGTTGTTTAGAATTAGGAGACGGTGGTGGAACTAGGTGTATGTAATATAATGGCTATAAAGCACCTTTCGTTTGTGGATGTTTAAAAAAATAAAATGATTCTAGAATTTGATTGAATCTAAGATACGAATGGTCGGTTTACATTATGTAAGAAACACACGTATATGTGATATTAGTTAGTTATATATGAACTAAAATAAAAGATATAGATATCTATCTAATTGACCCGACTTGTTGTGAATTTAGATAGGGAGTCCAATAGAAGTCATGTCCTTTTCATCTGTAACTATGAATTCCTTTTCATCTGTAACTATGAATTGAATAAAGAGATTCGATCAAGAACGCAGAATTCAAAGAAAAGAAGTTCGGACCAAAAAAAGAAATTATATGGATTCATACAAACTCTGTGAATAGGAACTTAAAAATAGATAGCGAAGTCGTTCTGATGATTCAATACTATTATTCAATAATATTATTCTATTGCTTCAATTCCAAGTTCTTGGTTATTTCGACTGAATGAATCTTGGCAATAGAATAATTGAGTCATAATTTATTTGTTGATTGTATTATTTACTATTTCTTTATTTTGGTGCGAGGAACTTATCATGAATCCACTGATTTCTGCCGCTTCCGTTATTGCTGCTGGGTTGGCCGTTGGGCTTGCTTCTATTGGACCTGGAGTTGGTCAAGGTACTGCTGCAGGCCAAGCTGTCGAAGGTATCGCGAGACAACCTGAGGCGGAAGGCAAAATACGAGGTACTTTATTACTTAGTCTAGCTTTTATGGAAGCTTTAACAATTTATGGACTAGTTGTAGCATTAGCACTTTTATTTGCAAATCCCTTTGTTTAATTTAATCTAACGAGAAAAATACATAGTTTTTTTCTTATTTTATTTTCCCAAACTTGTTGCTTGTTTTTTCAAATTATATCAAGATTTCACTTATATAATTACTTATTTGATTTCCTTTGGGAAGGATTGATGAGGTATTAGCATACCGAACCGCTTTCTTTCTTCCTTCCCTTTCTTCGTATAATGTAACCCTTTATCTACTTCATTTAATATTATTCATTTAATATTGACATGAAACCAGGTACTTAATTCTATCGAATTCTAATGAGTATCATTCTAAATAAAATCTATATTTAGTTTTGACTTTATACTTCATTTAATATTAATTAAATATTTCGAAATAAAAAAATTTTAACAAAAAAAAAATTAAAATATTATAAAATAAATAAAAAAAGAGAATTAGTCTATCTATAAGAGGAGATTATATGAAAAATCTAACCGATTCTTTCGTTTTCTTGGGTCACTGGCCATCCGCCGGGAGTTTCGGATTTAATACCGATATTTTAGCAACAAATCCAATAAATCTAAGTGTAGTATTTGGTGTATTGATTTTTTTTGGAAAGGGAGTGTGTGTG